AATTCTTTTGGTGTTCCATTTTTTTTCTGGAGTTAACCAAAAGAGGTTAATTACATGAGTTTCAAACTTCAACTTGGATTAATATTACTAACGAAGAATTTAATTCCCTTTTTATAGTTTTATCTTTTCTCCTACCTTCAGAAGAATAAAGCATAGGCATTAACACTCTGATTATAATTTTCTCAAAGGTAACTATCTCGATTTCATATATGATATATAAAAATATATGATATATCAATTGCTATAGAATCTTTGAGAAAGTTTTTTCTTGATAAGAAAGAAAAAACTTACTATCTTGGGGATCTGATACTACACCGCTGCTCAAAACCCTAGGGGATCTACTTTATTACATAAGTAGATTCCTAACTTTTCTATCATGATATAAGTAAGCAGTTCTTATTTTATTGGTCCAAAACCTCGCTAATGCATCTTTACGGTGCTTCCTCTATCAATTAAATCTTTATCCATAGAAAAAAGTATCTAGGCATATATATTTCTTCATATTTCGACTTCTATGAAGTTTTTTTCTTTGCTACAGCTGATAAAAATCGTTGTCGTTGTTTTGTACGATATATATGTAGAAAGCCTATTTTTTCGTATTTCTTAGCGGATTTGCTTGTTTTTTTTCTTTCTATAGTGGAGATAGTCGCACGTAATGACAGATCACGGCCATATTATTAAAAGCTTGGGGTAGGAAGGGGTTTCGTTCGAGTGCCCTAAAATAATATTCCAAAGCTTTCGTATGTTCTCCGTTACTCGTGTGGATAAGGCCTATGTTATAAAGTATATAACTTCGATCATAGGGATCAATTTCCAGTCGCATAGCCTCATAATAATTCTGTAAAGCTTCCGCATAATTTCCTTCCGATTGAGCCGACATCCGTTACGGTCGTCATTCAGTTCAAAGAATCTCCGTTCCAGAACCGTACGTAAGATTTTCATCTCATACGGCTCCTCCTTTATGTGTATAATGATAAAAAAATACATAGAATCAAAAAAGATTGCAGTATTCTCATTATCAACTGAGCGGGGCTAGTGTTTTTACAAGAAATCTCTAGCCAACCTTCCTGTAAAAGATCTGTTCTTAACATCAAGTATGTTGGTACTGGATAAGAAAGGGTAACTCCAACAATTTCTTTGTCCTCAACGCCGCTTAATTTCTTGGAATTAGTCACTCCAACAGTCTTGGATGGTTATACGGGTATCCAAAATACGAACGAGATGGATGTTTGTTGTCCCAACCATTCTTTTGTTAGTTCCGATCCCGTAAGGAAAGATATTTGAGTTTTACAAAGTTTTCTTTCGTGTTGTTGATTCCTAAGCGTAGTGCTTCTTCCCCCAGGCCGCCTATTAGTACTAGTGGAGTAGGGTTGACCTAACTCCATTAGGTATAGGTATAACCTTTCGCTTAATACTATAAACCTAAAATAGAAGTATATGAGGCTGCATTAATCGGGGATACACGACAGAAGGATTTAATTGTTTTATTTACAAACTTCACCTTCAGCAAGCGTAGGTTTTTTCAATTTTTTTCTTTCTTTCTCTCCGAAAAATGTGTCTTTTTTCCTAAGACTGGGATCGCTAAATGTAAATAAAAAAAAAAGATAATCAAATCGCACCATCTCTGTAATAAGTGAATGCCTCTTTTTCTCCTGAAGTTGTCGGAATTATTCGTAATAAGATATTGGCTACAATTGAAAAGGTCTTATCAATAAAATTTCCATTTATCCGAGATCTGGGCATAGGTAGCAATCCATTCTATAATTTACTTTTTTATCGCGCGAGAAAAGAAAATAATCCCACAAACAAAGGAATTGTAAATACTGTACGAAATAACGTAAAAACAGACTCATTAATAAAAAAATGGGTTTATCCTACAGCTTCGAAGAAGATTTTTTTTGCTACATTTTTTTCTATTTTTTTAGTTCGAATTGATTGTATGCGCCTCTATGCAAAAAAATGGGAATATAAATGATTCACTATTCACCCGGTTTCTGGGTCATAATCATTATATTATGTAGGAGGGAAAGATGGCCGAGTGGTTCAAGGCGTAGCATTGGAACTGCTATGTAGACTTTTTGTTTACCGAGGGTTCGAATCCCTCTCTTTCCGTTTCCATTGATTATTTGGTATTTTGTTCTTTTGACCTTATGGATCTTCTTTTGTTTTATTTTTTTTACTTACTCTTTTATTTACTAGTTTAAAATGTACAATAGATAAAACCCTAATAAAAAAATATTTAAAAATCCACAGATCCGGCACAAGCAAGAAAAACAAAACACAGAAAACCAAAAATATTTTTTTTATTCTTCACGTCCTGGATTACGTCCAGGGTCATTAGATAGGAATCCGAAGATGAAAAGAGAAACAAAGAATATAACTACCGTATAAACAAATAGTTTTAGAGTAAGCATTACAAAATCTCCAAGAATAATTAAAAAAAAAAAAAACGACAGAGAAAGAGAATAGATTCTCTTATATTACACATTAAGTTTCTTCTAAGATAAGAAAGTAAGTGTTTTCGAGGAAATAGAAAAAATTAGAAAATTTATTTGTAGTAAGAGTCGATCCCTTTATTACTATTACCAAAAATTTTATTTCATATCCACAATCTAGGTATTGGTGGTGGACTCAAATCGAATAAAATAATCGTAATAATAAAATCAGATTGGGATTTCTCAATAGAAAAAACGTAAGAATCGGGAAATAATGAGATGGTCCAGATTTTTATTGTCTATCAAAAAATCTCAATATCAATATTTGAATCGAGGATTCACCCTGTAAGACTTATCTGATCTTATAAATTTTTAAAATGTTCAAATTATTGTTTTCCAATAAATTAAATTCTAATTTTTTTTTTTTGTTAGGACATTATTCAAATTAAAGATCTCATCGAAAACTTACAGCAGCTTGCCAAACAAAAGCTAAGAGAAAAAAAAATAGAGGTATTACTGGCATAATATCGACAATTGGATTTAAAAAAGCGTAGGCTTCGGGTAATTTCGCCAAGAAAAAACTACTTGAATAAAAGGTAGAGTGAATACAAATACAGACCAAACTAAAGATATTAAGCATAACAAACATTTTGTTCTTTAAGAAAATTCATTGTATTTTTGATTTTTTATAGAATTCTTATTTTTATTGTATTAGATAGATATGAATATATTATATATATATGTATAATTTTATTTTTATTATAATTTTTAGATATTAATTAATGTAATAAATTAGGAATACTAAAAAAAAATAAGTCAAATAAGGTCAGACCCCCCCAAAAAAAAGACTTCTTTGATTTGAACTTAGCCAGTTAAAAATAAAAATATTTTCATTCTGAAATAAAAAAATTGAAGAAATCTAATCATACTTTCATACAATATCTTAATTGAATTCTATGTAATGATCAATAATTTCAGTTTAATTAAAATTCTACATCTACGCATATTAAAATCCTAGCAACAATTTTTTATTCCATTTCTAGAGATATTTTTGAACTGGAATTGACGAACAACCAATACTAATAATAGTCTTTATTAGTGTCGAATCGAAAATGGGGCGTGGCCAAGCGGTAAGGCAACGGGTTTTGGTCCCGCTATTCGGAGGTTCGAATCCTTCCGTCCCAGAGCATATTCAGTCATGATGGCTATCCTATTTGAATCAAAATTGTTGAATACAAATTGTATATCAGAATAAAGATTAGACCTTTTTATTTTATTGTTTTTATTGTAATCACGGTGGATAATTGTATAATATAAAAAAATTTATTTTCTTTATTTTATAATATATTAATAAAAATCGATTTCTTATTATTATATATTTTTCTCTTTTTAAAGAAATAAATTTTGACTATTTGACAAACTATCCAAATAGGATAGAAAATCTATTCATACAATAACAATATCGAATTTATTTGAAATTTTGTCGACTTCGTGTTATGTTATTACTTTAGAAATTGCCCATTCATATCGAAGGAAAACTTAGAAGTAAAAAGGATAGATTATTATGTATCGATTAAATCAATGACTATTCACGATTTCATAATTGATAATTGAATGAATCACTTAGATACCCTATAAAGAATGTTATGGTAAAACTTCGTTTAAAACGATGTGGTAAAAAAAAAAAAGCAACGTGCGGCTTGAAAGACATGATTAGATTAGCTGTGGATTCTTACATCTGCTATTTTTTTATAGGATATAGAAATTGGGGTGCTCTTGGCTCGACATTATTTGTTCTGTTCCACTGGAACTCGTTGTTTGGGGAACGGGAGAGGGATTGATGATGTAAATAGTACATGATGGAGCTCGAGTTGATTCATTTATCAGGGGCAAGTATCTAAGGTTAGTGAAGATTAATAAGTTAGAACAACTTCGTAAGTATATTTTTGAGAGAGAAATCGAAAGGATCCAATTCGAGCGAGGTTAAAAAAAAGTCAAATTTGTTGTAATTGGTAAAACTATACCAAATGGTTCAAGGAAAAGCTAAAGGATCCTGGAACAAGTAAATACCATTTTAAAATTGTCTCAACAATTCGAATTTTATTAGAATGACGAAAAAATAGATTATGAAGACAGACAGGAAAAGGGGGTAGAGACCGCTCAATAAATGAAATACCTAGGGGTTTTGTTTTCCTTTGAGTTATTTGAGAATTATTTAATTTGAGTTATGAGGTTGCGAATACGAAGAGTTCTTTTTTTCTCGAGCCGTACGAGGAGAAAACTTCTTATACGGTTCTAGGGGGTGTGTATTATTCATCTATATCTATCCCAATGAGCCATTTATCGAATCGTTGCAATTGATGTTCGATCCCGAAGAGAGGGAAGAGATCTTCGGAAAAAGGGGGTTTTTATGATCCACTAAAGAATAAAATCTATTTAAATATTCCTGTTATTCTTTATTTCCTTGAACAAGGCGCTCAACCTACAGGAGCTGTTCAGGATATTTCAAAAAAGGCAGGTGTTTTTATGGAACTTTCCCCTAATCAACAAACCAAATTCAATTAATGAAATAAAAAAAAAAAGAGGGTGTGGATGACTTGTATATAGATTTATAGAATTCTTTTCTCTTTTATACCCCCCCGTTCTCTTGTTATATTGATACCTACTTTTTTTATTTCTTATTATTTTGTTGACATAGAATGCTATTTTCTATAGCCACAAAAATGGATTTTTATGGATCTTCAAAATGAACATAAAATAATCAAATAAGGATAAAAATAGAAGATATAGGAAAAAAAACAAATGAATAATGACTAAATGAAATAATAAAATTTTGTCTATAAATACATTACCCCCGAATGGGGTGACTTTTTTGTAGTAAATAAACGAAACGAGATAAAATATTTATATGATTTTTCATCGAATGACTATTCATCTATTGTATTTTCATGGAAATAGAGGAAAAAAACTTTATGGAAAAGGGGTGGTTCAATTCTATGTTGTTAAATATGGACGAGTGGGGGCTAAGTAAATCAACGAATCGTTTTGGTCCTATTGAAAATACCGGTGTAAGTGAAGACCAAATTTTAACGGATATGGATAAAAACATTCATAATTGGAATGATAGTGACAATTCTAGTTGTAGTAATGTTGATTATTTAATCGGTGTCAGGAACATCCGGAATTTCCTATCTGATAAAACTTTTTTAGTTAAGGATAGTAAAAGGAACAGTTTTTCCATATATTTTGATATTGAGAATCCAATTTTAGAGATTGACAATGAGAATTCTTTTCTAAGTGAACCAGAAAGTTTTTTTTATAGTTATCAAAATTCTAGCTATCTGAATAATGTCTCTAAGATTGATTCCATGTGTGATAATAAATCTAGTTGGAATAATATTATTAATAGTTGCATTGAGAGTTATCTTCGTTCTCGAATCTGTATTGATAGTTACTTTTTAAGTGATAGTGACAAAAACAATGACAGTTACCTTTCTAGTTACATTTGTGGTAAGGGTATAAGTTGGAGTGAAAGCGAGAGTGCTAGTATAATAACTAGCACGAATGATACAAATGATAGTGATTTAACTATAAGAGAAAGTTCTAATGATCTCGATGAAACTCAAAAATACAAGCATTTGTGGGTTGAATGCGAAAATTGTTATGGATTAAATTATAAAAAATTTTTTAAATCAAAAATGAATATTTGTGAACACTGCGGATATCATTTGAAAATGAGAAGTTCGGATAGAATCGAACTTTTGATTGATTCAGGTACTTGGAATCCTATGGATGAAGACATGGTCTCTCTGGACCCCATTGAATTTCATTCGGAAGAGGACCCTTATAAAGATCGTATTGACTCTTATCAAAGAAAGATAGGATTAACTGAGGCTGTTCAAACAGGCACAGGTCAACTAAACGGTATTCCCGTAGCAATTGGGATTATGGATTTTCAGTTTATGGGGGGTAGTATGGGATCCGTAGTAGGTGAGAAAATCACCCGTTTGGTTGAATATGCTACCAATCAACTTTTACCTCTTATTTTAGTATGTGCATCCGGAGGGGCACGTATGCAAGAAGGAAGTCTGAGCTTGATGCAAATGGCTAAAATATCTTCTGCTTTATATAATTATCAAACAAGTATAAAGTTATTCTATGTATCGATCCTTACATCTCCTACTACTGGTGGGGTGACAGCGAGTTTTGGCATGTTGGGGGATATCATTATTGCTGAACCCAATGCTTATATTGCATTTGCAGGTAAACGAGTAATTGAACAAACGTTGAATAAGACAGTACCCGAAGGTTCACAAGCGGCTGAATATTTATTCCATAAGGGCTTATTTGATTCAATCATACCGCGTAATCCTTTAAAGCAGGTTCTGAGTGAGTTATTTCATCTCCACGGTTTCTTTCCTTTGACTCAAAATGAAAAATCAACAAGCAGGGCCTTAAATTATTTTTAAATTCTTTTGTTTATTATATTCTAGACTCATTATATATATACTAATATATATATATTAGTATATATAAGTATATATAAATATATATATAAGTATATATATAAGTATATTCACTTACTTACCTATATTTAATATTTCAAATATACTTATACTAAGTATATTTGAGTATAAGTGATTATAGACTATCTTTATAAGAATAAAAATATAAGATTAATCAAAATATGAAATTACAAAAATTTTTTCTATAACAATAAACAAAATACCAGGTACAAATATTAAATCGAGGTACCCATTCTATGATTAATTTCCCCTCCATTTTTGTGCCTTTAGTGGGTCTAGTATTTCCAGCAATTGCAATGGCTTCTTTATTTATTCATGTTCAAAAAAACAAGATTTTTTAGATACACGGGCAGTATGGAAAATCTCATATATTTTTTTTAGCTCTGGAAGCAATTTGATGAATTACTCCTAAAGGTTTACATGAAAATAGTGTGTTAGTTGATGAAAGTTATTTCGGAAACAAAAAAAGTAAAGTCAAATTCATTTTCATTTGCTTGGGTTATTTATTCTACCAATTCCAATAAAATAGAACTTAATCT